ATTCTCAAATGAGAATACAAGGAATTCTAGTTTCATACAATATCTTAATTGAATTTTATGTAATGATCAATAATTTTTTTTTTGATTCCATATTTACATGTGTTGAATCCTAGCAACAATGTATTTCATATGTATTTGGGTTGGGATTGACGAATGATCAAGACTACTATTAGTCTTTATTAGTATCGAATATAAATCTAAATGGGGCGTGGCCAAGCGGTAAGGCAGCGGGTTTTGGTCCCGTCACTCGGAGGTTCGAATCCTTCCGTCCCAGATCTTCTACATCAGAAACGAAAGATTCTTCTCTTTAACAATTTTCTGTTTAATCTTGGATACAGTGTGATCCACCCCTTTGTTCTGAATTATAGGAATAATTCTAAGAATTATATCTTTTCTTTCGTTTGGTTTCTCACAAACGTAATCTAATGTACGGGTAGAAATAAAGATATTTCTTTTAATTCTTAATTCAAAAAAGAATTTGGGTTAGATCATTCCCATTCAGAGTATGCTTGTACTACTCATACTGATATTTATATTGAAGTTAGTTACTTAGGGAAACTTTATGTTCCATATCCATGAAATGTGAATTCTCACAGGATAGGATGCACTCTGAATCGAAATAGAAAAAAGGGCCTTTCTATTCCATTCCCCAAGGAAAGCTTAAAGAAAATAAATGGTGTATCCCAATTCCACATTTTATGTGGAGACTAAAGATTACGAAGTTTTTGGTATGAATTTCATTTCATCGTTCGTCTTAAAACTTCTAAAGCTGGGAAAAAATAGGAAAAACGAATTGATCTGGACTGGACCTTTTTTTTGTATTTTATCTTATTCAAATGAATAATTGGAAATCAATGTAATGTAACGATTGGATGGATGGAAATTTATATATTCCATTTACTTGATTTTATGGAATTGGTGGAAAGATTCTTGAACCTGAAGTAAAACAAAATCTGTCTGTATAAAATGAACAAGTTCTATATATATAGAATATACATTATTTATTGTTATTGTATTGTTCTATTTCAGTAACAGCGGCTTTTTGGTTAAGTCAAAAGGGTCCTCGATTCTTTAAATATCCGCGATTCCCCCCGGGAACAATTGTTCGTTGTATATGATGGATACAAAAAGATTAGATTCTTCTTATTCTTGATTATGATTTTCTCTTTCAGATGAAAAAAAGAATAACGACTTTAATCTTACCTTATATGAGACTTTTTCTATTCCATACTTATGAAAACAAAAAACGATTTTGATTTTGACTTCATTTTTATGAACCTTTGGTACTCGAAGAAGTGTGAAAAATCCATATTATAGAGAAACTTCCGACCTTTTCGAGTCGTCGGAATAGCTTAATATTTGATTTGGTTAATAACTGATTTTGTTCCGGAATTGGAAATCCGTCCGGAATTGGAAATCCGTCCGGGATTGGAAATCCATTAGGGGCCGTTCTTTTGAGGTTTAGAATTTATTTGTTCTAAAAAATGGGATCTTTTTTCATGATTCACTATCTCGAACAATCTGTTGAAGATGTAAATAAGACTTAAGTAAACCCGTTTATTCGTCTTTTTTTTTTAGAAATTTGTTTCATTGTTTCATTCATATGATAGAATACGGGGTGAAATAACTTAAATCCTTTCTAAGCCTTCTCCGGATAACTTTTTATCTATCCATTATACATAGATACATAAAAAGTATTATATACCGTTGAGCCAATGACTATTCATGATTCCATATTGAATCAATTCCATATCGGTTCGAAATTTAATTAGAGGAATGTTATGGTAAAACTTCGTTTGAAACGATGTGGTAGAAAGCAACGTGCGACTTGAAGGACATGATTCGCTGTGGATTCTTACATCCACCATTTTCTATAGGAATGAAGATGCTCTTGAATCGACATAGTTTGTTCTGTTCCTGTTAGGAACCTAATTTGTGTTGGGTTGGTAAATAGGAATAGTACATGATGGAGCTCGAGCAAAAAGTATTGATTCATTTATCGGGGGGAAGAATCTAGGGTTAGTAAAAATTAATAAGTTAGACCAACTTTGTAAGCATATCCTCAATATAGAAATCGAAGGGCTAAAATTCGAACAAGTTTGAAATACCACAAAAAAGGTAAAATTTGTCGGAATTGGTAAAACTTTTTCGATTCAAATGAAAAGTGTATTATATTACAAGGGAATCATCGTTCGTATTATTTTTCCATAGAAAGAAATAACAAAAAACAAAAGGTATGTTGCTGCCATTTTGAAAAGGAGTAAGGATTACCGAAGTAATGTCTAAACCCAATGATTTTACAAAGCAAAGAGAAAAGATTCCGGAACAAGGAAACACTATTTTCAATTGTCTCAATATATTTATTAAAATGAGGAATAAAAATAGATTCGAGATGAGACAAACAAAAGAGGTTAGAGACGACTCAAGAAATGTCTAAGGATTTACCTTCGAACTTTTTCAGAATTACCCAACTTGAGTTATGAGTATGAATGATATTTCTTTTTTTTCTGTAAGTAAGAACAAAAAATGACTCAAATCATAGTCTAACTCATGATTTTATGGATCTATTTGCCATTATATACAGAAATTTTGGAATCATTTTTTCTCGAGCCGTATGAGGAGAAAACCTCCTATACGTTTCTAGGGGGGGGGTATTGTTTATCTACATCTATCCCAATGAGCGATCTATCGAATCGTTGCAATTGATGTTAGATCCCGAAGAGAAGGAAGAGATCTTCGAAAAGTGGGTTTTTACGATCCGATACAGAATCAAACTTATTTAAACGTTCCTGCTATTCTTTATTTCCTTGAAAAAGGTGCTCAACCTACAGGAACTGTTCATGATATTTTAAGGAAGGCAGAATTATTTAAAGAAAGAGCTTCATAAAGAAAAAAATGAATAAATAAAAAGGTAACTAGTATATATTTTTGAGTAATTATTTACCCACAATTTGCTCCTTTCTTGTTCTATTCATACTTATTTACCTTTTTTCTTGTTGTGGGAATCTGCCGATAAACAAGGGACGAACCTATTGTACTTCTATTGATTGAATAAACCCTATATTTTTTCTATACCTTATTCTTTATTTATTTTTTTTCTTTTTTCATCTAAATTTCTTATTTATGTTGTGCCAATCCAACACAAATCCTTATTTTATTTATTTATATTTAATTTTAATTAATTTAATTTGTTTGTTTTCTCAACATTCCATTCATATTGACAATGGTGTATCGAACAAATATAATTCGATCATAGATAAATAGATCTGTTTATTCTGACCCCCTATTGGTTTTTCCTTTACTTCAGTCAAATGATTGGTTTGCCGGATTTACTGTTATACAAGATGTATTTTCTTCACGAAAATACAAAATTTTGAGAAAAATGGGCGGGTCTGTAAATTTTGACATTTCTATCGGGAATCTGTTGTTTTTTAATCCGACTTGCTAGTTCAATGTTTTGACGTAGTTGTACAGTGTAATTTAATTGATTTTTTTTTTCGATCGTATCTACATATCTATCATATTTATCTGGGTTGCTAACTCAACGGTAGAGTACTCGGCTTTTAAGTGCGACTATGATCTTTTACACATTTGGATGAAGCAACGAATTCGTCCAGACTATTGGTAGAGTCTATAAGACCGCGACTGATCCTGAAAGGTAATGTATGGAAAAAACAGCATGTCGTAATAATAAGAAGAAAATGGAACTTCTTATTATATTCTTATTCTTTTTAGTAGAATTTTGAGTTTATCCTTACCGGATCATTACAAAATTTTGTTTTTATTTTTGGAGGAGGACAAAAGAAATTCACATTTACTGTCGGGTCTAGTGAATAAATGGATAGAGCCCTACGGCTCCAATTCTGGTAAAAAAAGCAACGAGCTTCTATTCTTAATTTGAATAATTCCCCGATCTAATTAGACGTTAAAAAAAATTAGTGCCTGATGCGGGGAAGGGTTCTCCTGTGAGTGGACCTTTGATTCTTTTTTTTTTCTTTTTTCATAAATCCTAACTATTCTCTATTATGGATTGGAAATGAATGTGTAGAAGAAACAGTATACTGATAAAAGTAATTTGTTCCAAAGTCAAAAGAGCGATCGGGTTGCAAAAATAAAAATAAAAGATTTTTTACCTTCTGGTAATTATAACGAAGATAACCCCATTGGGTAGAAGGGGAGAGGAAAAAGATCTGTTGATTGGACTCCCTGTTTCCGGGGTATATATTTTTTTCTATACATGACATATACCCTGTTCTGACCATATTGCACTATGTATAATTTGGATAACCCAAGAAATGCCTACTGTTTCTGGTTCAAGTAGAAATGTAAGTCAATGGAAGAATTACAAGGATATTTAGAAAAAAGTAGATCTCGGCAACAACACTTCCTATATCCGCTTCTCTTTCAGGAGTATATTTATGCACTTGCTCATGATCATGGTTTAAATGGTTCAATTTTTTACGAACCTGCAGAAGTTTTTGGTTATGACAATAAATCTAGTTTAGCACTTGTAAAACGTTTAATTACTCGAATCTATCAACAGAATTATTTGATTTTTTCAGTTAATGATTCTAACCAAAATCGATTCCTTGGGCACAACCATTTTTTTTATTCTCATTTTTATTCTCAAATTATATCAGAAAGTTTTGCAATTATTGTAGAAATTCCATTCTCGCTGCGATTAGTATCTTATTTCGAAGAAAAAGAAATACCAAAATATCATAATTTACGATCTATTCATTCAATTTTTCCCTTTTTAGAGGACAAATTATCACATTTAAATTATGTCTCAGATATACTAATACCTCACCCCATCCATATGGAAATCTTGGTTCAAATCCTTCAATGCTGGATTCAAGATGTTCCTTTTTTGCATTTATTGCGATTCTTTCTTCGCGAATATCATAATTGGAATAGTCTTCTCATTACTCAGAAGAAATCTATTTATGTTTTTTCAAAAGAAAATAAAAGACTATTTCGGTTACTATACAATTCTTATG